AATTATAGGTCCTGGAAGGCAATTCTGATTGGTCAATAAAAATACATTTCAATGCTATTTCGTTTTTTTTTAGTTTAGCCAATCCATCATGAAAGGTAAAAAGAGGTAAAGTAACCCTGTTTTGATTGTCCTCTAAAAAGATGTCTTGTTCTTCCGCATGTAGAAAAGGAATAAATAAATCAATCAAATTACGGGAGGCTTCGTGAAGTGCTTCTTTAGGAGTTAAACTTCCATTCGTCCATATTTCGAGAAAAAGTATCTCTTGTTTTTCATTCCCATTCCCATAAGAATGAATACTATGATTCGCATTTCGAACAGGCATGAATACCGCATCTATAGGATAACTTCCCTTTTGAGCGCTATTTGGTGTTTTCATACGATATCCTCGATTCCTCTCGATTTGTAATCCAATACACAAATCGATTGGTTCCGTCAGGCTAGCTATATGCTGTGTAGTATCAACGATTTCCACAGAAGGCGGTGAGATGATGTCTTTAGCAGTTATGTTTACAGGACCCTTGACGCAAATAGATGCGTCGCAAGTTCCATACAGATTACTTCTCAAGACAATTTCTTTCAAATTCATTAAGATTTCATGTACTGATTCTTCAATACCGCCTATGGTAGAATATTCATGTGGTATCTTTTCAGATTTTGCATGTGTTATACATGTTCCTTCGATTTCTCCAAGCAAAGCCCTTCTCATCGCGATGCCGATCATATCGGCTTGACCTTTCATAAGCGGAGACAGAACAAAACGGCCATAATAAAGACACTTATTGTCTGTTCTTGATTCAACACACCTCCACTGTAGTGTCCGAGTAGATACTGCTACTTCCTTTCGAAGCATAGTAATATTGTTTGATCAGATCATTGAATCATTTATTTCTCTTGAAATACGTTCAATTCTTATTTTTATACACGTCTTTTTTTAGGAGGTCTGCATCCATTATGTGGCATAGGGGTTACGTCTCTGACAAAACTTAAAAGTATACCACTTCTACGAATGGCTCGTAATGCTGCATCTCTTCCGAGACCAGGACCCTTTATCCTGACTTCTGCGCGTTGCATACCCTGATCTACTACTGTACGAATAGCATTTGCCGCTGCGGTTTGAGCAGCAAAAGGCGTCCCTCTTCTTGTGCCCTTGAATCCACAAGTACCAGCGGAGGACCACGAAACCACCCGACCCCGTATATCTGTAACCGTTACAATGGTATTGTTGAAACTTGCTTGAACATGAATAACTCCTTTTGGTATTCTACGTCCATTCTTACGTGAACCAATGCGTCCATTCCTACGTGAACTAATTCTTGATATGGGTTTTGTCATATTTTATCATCTCATAAATAAGAGTCAGAGATATACGGATATATCCATTTCATGTCAAAACAGATCTTTTTTTTGTGCATTGGGTACCTCGGAGAGTCCCTTTTTAGTTTTAGAAAGATTATCCCTGTCTCTGTTTATGCCTTGGGTTAGAACAAATTACTATAATTCGTCCCCGCCTACGGATCAGTCGACATTTTTCACAAATTTTACGAACGGAGGCCCTTATTTTCATAATTTGTTTTTCCTTACCTTAATTACGAATCTACTCTTTAGAAGAAAATAAGTCTCTTGAAATTTTGAACCCCGAATTGTATCCGAACGAAAGGAATGTAGCAAAAGTCACCTAATCGTTCGAATCTTTGTTGCGGAGTCTATAAATTATGCGTCCCCTGGTTGAATCATAACGACTTACTTCAATTTTGACTCTATCACCCGGTAGTATTCGTATAAAACTACGTCGTATCCTTCCTGAAACATAACCTAGAATCAGATCCTTATTATCTAAACGAACTCGAAACATACCGTTGGGAAGTGATTCAGTAATTAAACCTTCATGAATCCATTTTTGTTCTTTCATTCCAGATAACCCCCTTGAAGTATCAACTAATGGAGGAGGAGTGATATTAGACAACCCGCCCTTCCTCTTTTTTTCACAAAACAAACAGGAAGTTACGGATTCAATTCGGATACCAGAAAGATTACCATATATAACACAAAATTTCTCCCCCGATTCCTTCCAGTCGAGCCTCTCGGTCTGTCATTATACCGCGAGAAGTAGAAAGAATTACAATCCCCATTCCTCCTAAAATCCTAGGAATTCGTTGATAGTTGGAATAGATTCGTAGACCGGGTCGACTGATACGTTTTAAAATAGTTCTATATGGTCCTTTCCTATTCCTTCTATGCCGCAGAGTTGAAACCAAGAAATTTTTCTCGTTTTCTCGATGTTTTCTCACATTTTCAATAAAGCCTTCTCGTAGAAGTATTTTAACAAGGGTTTCGGTAATATTCGTAGATGCGATTCGAACCGTTCCCTTTTTATCCATGTCAGCATTTCGTATAGAAGTTATTATGTCGGCAATAGTGTCCCTACCCATGACAAGCTGTAATTGTCGGTGCCTCCGAATTTTGATATAATCAACATGTTCTACTTTTTTTATGTTTATGAATTATTATTCTATTTTATATTATTAAATTAAAGGTATATGCGTGAGACAAAAGCTACTAATAAATTCTACTAATTAATTGAATATATTTCCGATACCCTGCTAGATCATAGTCTCATCTATTAGTATTTATAATACCTCAGGAGCTAATGAAACTATTTTCGTAAAATTCAATTGTCTCAATTCTCGAGCGATCGCACCAAAAACTCGAGTTCCTCTTGGGTTTCCTTCTTGATCAATGACAACGGCTGCATTGTCATCATATTGTATTATCATACCGTTGTCACGTTTGAGTTCTTTACGTGTACGTACAATTACAGCTCTGACCACTTCTGATCTTTGTAGAGACATATGGGGCACTGCTTCTTTGATTACAGCAACAATAATGTCACCAATATGAGCATATCGTCGATTACTAGCTCCTATGATTCGAATACACATTAATTCTCTAGCCCCGCTGTTGTCTGCTACATTTAAATAGGTTTGAGGTTGAATCATTTTTTTTTATCTTCGCCCTTTGCGTGAAAAAAAAAAAAAAAGAAATATTGTTTGTTCAGAAATAAAAAAACCCTCAGATGTTTTTTCATCATAACAAAAAAGGCCCTTTCTTTTGGTTACACATTCCTATCCCGCAATAACGAATTGAGTTCGTATAGGCATTTTGGACGCAGCTATTGAAATAGCTTCTCTGGCTGCAATTTCTGATACTCCACCCATTTCATAAAGTATTCGACCTGGTTTAACGACGGATACCCAATATTCGGGAGATCCTTTCCCCGAACCCATACGCGTTTCTGTAGGTCTTACTGTAACAGGTTTGTCTGGAAATATACGTACCCAAATTTTTCCACCACGACGTGCATATCGTGCCATTGATCGTCGCCCCGCTTCTATTTGTCTAGATGTGATCCAAGCGGGTTCAAGTGCCTGAAGAGCATATCTACCAAAACAAATACGATTGCCTCGATAAGATATTCCCTTCATTCTTCCTCTATGTTGTTTACGGAATCTGGTTCTTTTGGGGTTATAGTTGATGGTTTTTTCTCAATGCCATCTCTACTGCAGAACCGGACATGAGAGTTTCTTCTCATCCAGCTCCTCGCGAATGAAACGAAAAAAAAATTATAGATAAGATATATGTATTTAATGAATAATACGCTGAATCGTGGGATTTTTTGAGATCAAATCTGTCACGCAGGAATTGTTATATCTTGTTTGTATATGTATTGTTTGTATATGTATATAAAAATATAAAATTCGAAGCATATTTCTATTATACTTTATACTTTAAATGCTTTTTTAATGTTTTTTTTTTTCGAATTCATAAATTTTGATTTCGACCTTTATTGAATTGTCCAAAACTTAACAATCCAATAAGCTTTCGCGGGCGAATATTTACTCTTTCCGTATCTGTTTCATTTGTAGGGTCGACCTGCGACCTCTCAGAATAAATGAATTGGCTCTTGGTTCGTTCCGCCATCCCACCCAATGAATCATTAGGATTCGTTTTCAATCGAATCTTCTGCAGTCACAGGTTCTGTCGTTCCCATCGCTTCTCTATTAATGGCTAGGTCCGAACTTTGCAATAGAGCTCCTAATTCAATTTGTTCCTGAGCCAATTTCCTCAGTCTTTATTGGCCCGGTGCTCTTTATTATTTTTTATTTTTCTTATGACTTGGATGCGTCTAATTACTTTACTAATTCTGTTATGGACGAATCCCTATTTATGCTTTATTACATTGCCTTTTATGAGATGATTCATAGACCATACATCATATTGGAATCATATATCGTTGATATTCTCTTTTTCTCTTTCTCTCACCCTTCCCTTTATCTATATCCATTTATTTTTGCTTCACAACCTTATAATATAATCTGATTGATTTATCTTTTATGTAAAAAAATATTTCAGTTGCTACAACGATATGATCGAAACATCATATAGTGACTGGTTCTTTGGATCCAGATAATACGAAGTAATGAGTTGGTTATTAGTTCTATATAGTATTAGTTTATACTGGGGGCTGGGGGAGGGTCCCCCTTTTTTTTAATCTAACCTAACCCTAAATAAAAAAAAAAACCAACGAGTCGCACACTAAGCATAGCAATTATACCAAAGGTCAATCAAATTTTTATTCAACCCTATAGAATTCGAATTAGAAGAATTTAAATTGCTCTTTTTTGATTGAACGAAAAAACAATGAAAGAGTTTCTTATTTTTTGTTCCATCACTGAATAGACTGGATAGAACGTAAAGATAACCAAAAGACCATTATTCTGTAAATATCCAAATTTTGATGCCCAATGCCCCATAAATAGTTCGAACTGTATAGGAACAATAATCAATTTTAGCTCGAATGGTTTGTAGTGGAACCCTACCTTCTCTAACCCATTCGACACGTGCAATTTCTTTTCCGTCGATACGCCCCGCAATTTGGATTTGAATTCCTTTTGTATCCGCTTGTTCAGTTAATTCAATAGCTTTTTTTATTGCCTTTCGAA